CCTGAATCATACAAAAGAAAAAGAGATAAAAAACTGGGTATATTGTGTGATTAGTTTAGTTGGTATCCAAAACTAAAATATAAAATTAAAGTAAATTAAGTAAAAAGGGGGGGGATCTTGAATCAAAATAATTTAAAGTTCTTATTTCTGCCAGAGGGCAATATGAATGTTTTATCATGTTCCATCAACACACTAATAAACGAAGGGTTATATGAGATATCTGGTGTCGAAGTAGGCCAACATTTCTATTGGCAAATAGGGGGTTTCCAAGTCCATGCCCAAGTCCTTATTACTTCTTGGGTTGTAATTGCTATCTTATTAGGTTCCGCAGTTATAGCGGTTCGCAATCCCCAAACCATTCCAACTGACGGCCAAAATTTCTTTGAATTTGTCCTTGAATTCATTCGAGACGTGAGTCAAACCCAGATTGGAGAAGAATATGGTCCATGGGTTCCCTTTATTGGAACCCTGTTTTTATTTATTTTTGTTTCTAACTGGTCGGGAGCCCTTTTACCGTGGAAAATTATCCAGTTACCTCAAGGGGAGTTAGCAGCACCAACGAATGATATAAATACGACGGTTGCTTTAGCTTTACTCACATCAGCAGCCTATTTTTATGCGGGTCTTAGCAAAAAAGGATTAGGGTATTTCAGTAAATACATTCAACCAACTCCAATTCTTTTACCCATTAACATCTTAGAAGATTTTACAAAACCCCTATCACTTAGTTTTCGACTTTTCGGAAATATATTAGCCGATGAATTAGTAGTTGTTGTTCTTGTTTCTTTAGTACCTTTAGTGGTTCCTATACCCGTCATGTTCCTTGGATTATTTACAAGCGGGATTCAAGCTCTCATTTTTGCCACTTTAGCTGCGGCTTATATAGGTGAATCTATGGAGGGTCATCATTAACTATTTTTTTTTTATTCGTTTTTAGGTTAGCCCGATTATAGAATAGTTGGTTTACGTTATGTAAGAAACACTTGTATATTTGATATTGACTAGGTATATATGAGTTAAAGATCTATATAATCTGTCCCACTACTTTTGTTAATTTCGATTTAGATAGGGATTCGATTAGAAGTTCTTCCTTTTTATCTGTGAATTGGCTGAAAAAACGATAAAAAAAGAACAAAGAATTCAAAGAATGGTTCACAAAAAAGAAATGGCATAAAAAAGTCGTATATATATATATTATGAATTTTTAAAAATCCCGCGGATAGGAACTAATATCAAAGTAATTCTTTGATTCAATAATATTATTATATTATTTCAATTAAAGTTTGTGGTTTTTTTGGCTGGATGAATCCTAGCGATGACTTAATTATAATTAAGTCCTAAGTCATTGGATGATTGTATCATTAACTATTTCTTTATTTTGGTGTGAGGACCTTATCATGAATCCACTGATTTCTGCTGCTTCGGTTATTGCTGCTGGGTTGGCTGTTGGGCTTGCTTCTATTGGACCTGGAGTTGGTCAAGGTACAGCTGCGGGTCAAGCTGTCGAAGGTATCGCGAGACAACCTGAGGCAGAAGGAAAAATCCGAGGTACTTTATTGCTTAGTTTGGCTTTTATGGAAGCTTTAACAATTTATGGCCTGGTTGTAGCATTAGCGCTTTTATTTGCGAATCCTTTTGTTTAATCCTATAAATAAGAAAATTCTGGATTTTTTTCGTAGTTTTTTTTATTCTATACAAGATTTAACTCCTACAATTATTCATTGAGACAACAATCCTTGGGAAGGACTAATTTGAGGATGGGGAATTAGTACATCGATTCGCTTTCTTCCTTCCCCTTATTATTTTAGTTTAATGAAAACTTTTTTTTAAGGAGTGTTGCGAAAAAAGGAGGTTTTTTGAAATTGACATAAAACTTGGTCTCAAATTCTAGCTTAATTCTAATAAGTCTCATTATTATTATTGAAAATTAAAAATTTTGGAAAATAAATTTGTAAATCGAATAGGTTTTTGATTCTGTTTACAAATATCCAAATAGGTAAATTAAATTATTAAATTAAATTTTCTTTTTATTGAAAAAAAAAGAATAAAAAAAAGGACAGAGTTCTTTTTTTATAGTTTAGCTAGAAGAGGAGATTATATGAAAAATTTAACCGATTCTTTCGTTTACTTGGGTCACTGGCCATCCGCCGGGAGTTTCGGGTTTAATACCGATATTTTAGCAACAAATCCAATAAATCTAAGTGTAGTCTTCGGTGTATTGATCTTTTTTGGAAAGGGAGTGTGTGTGAGTTGTTCATTTCAAGAATAGGCTGGATTTACCCAGCGGCACTATAACTAGGAAAGAGTGCATAATCCCGCGAATTACTTCTGAATAAAAAATTCAATAAAAAAAATCATATTTTAGAACCGTAGCATTTCGTTATTCTTTGGTAAGTCTACTTTGATTCTCTATCAACCAAAAATTTGGGACCATTAATTAACATGGTTAAAGCTAAACCGTTTGAAGTTCAGATGCAACACGGTACTCTTTCTACTATAA